AAAGTTGTATTCCATAATAATAAAATGAAAAAAGAGTTTCATTTTATATGTCTGTCATTTTATCTTTGTTCGTGCGGTCTACAATGATAGATGAATCAAAAACTTTCAATTGAACCTATCCTTTCAATTGGTATTTTTTTAGATCCTCCTATTAAAAAAAATGGAAATTTAGGTAAATGCTTTAGAAACATATGTATAAAAATAGCATATTTCATTTAGCCCCCTTCATGCTTACTATAACTAGTTATTTCGGTTTTCTACTAGTGGCTTTAACTATAACTTCAGCTTTATTTATTGGTCTAAGCAAGATACGACTTATTTAAAATTTCTAGTTGAAAGAAACAATTAAGAAAGGAAATCCTTCTTCGAGATTCCATGTACTATAGGTACTTACCGCATCGATTGGAAATTCGTGGTCATTGAGATTCACGTCAATTCGGATTACTATTTAGGTATATATATATTACCTATTTTTTTCTCCTTTTCAAAAAATAAAATGATTGAAGTTTTTCTATTTGGAATCGTGTTAGGTCTAATTCCTATTACTTTGGCTGGATTATTCGTAACTGCATATTTACAATACAGGCGTGGTGATCAGTTGGACCTTTAATTATAATTAATTAACATTTCTTTTTTTGATTGGCCTCCTCCTTTCTTTTTAATCTACAGGAGGTCAAATTTCTAATTGTTATGCAAGTGACTTAATCCATTTCAGTCTAATTTAATTTGATCTGCGAAGAAAAAATCACGCTCTGTAGGATTTGAACCTACGACATCGGGTTTTGGAGACCCACGTTCTACCGAGCTGAACTAAGAGCGCTTTCTTATCAGAATAGAGAATACTCTAAAGCTACAGAGAAGGATTCTTTTGCTAAACCTCATTCATTTTGTATGTATATATTCTATTTCTATAGTTTCAGAAAAATGAATGAGTCCGTCCAACTTGAATCGATCTCAAGGGATTCCTCGTTACTGCTCAAAGGAGCAGTAATAGGTAGGGATGACAGGATTTGAACCCGTGACATTTTGTACCCAAAACAAACGCGCTACCAAGCTGCGCCACATCCCTTGAATTGTTCTACAGTGTCATTGTAGAGAATTCCTGTCTTGTTTTCCACATTCCTATTTCCTCCGTTGCAAAACACCATTTCTCTGGCGATTTCGTCTTTTTGGTCTCAATTAACATATTATTTAACATATAATAATAAGAAAATAAAAATCTTATGGATCGTTGTACATTTCAATTTAAATCTACTTCAATTTGAATTAGAGATTCTGTGTACAACTCTAAGTAGACCTTAACTACAGATGCATCTGATCATATATGCATTATCTTTATGTATTACAATAAAAAAGGAGGTTTTTCAATGCGAGATCTAAAAACATATCTCTCCGTGGCCCCAGTACTAAGTACGCTATGGTTCGGGGCTTTAGCAGGCTTATTGATAGAGATTAATCGTTTTTTCCCGGATGCGTTGACATTCCCCTTTTTTTCATTCTAGTTATTTCCATCGGAAGGAATTAATAAGATTAGAGATACAATCAAATATCTGTGACTAAGCCCTCCCCTCCCCCTTTTCTCTTTTTTCCCTTTTTTCAAAATAAGGGACGAAAGAGAAAGAATAAAAGTCGATTCGGCGTCGGCGAGACTCGGGTTCAAGTTCGAATTAAATCCATATTATAGGAGGCATGGGGGTAGAGTAGAAAGTGTGGGTCAAGGGCAAGAATACAAGATCTTTAACTGAAATACTCGACTTCAGGTTGAAATAGAGTTTCTAAATCATTGTCTTACTTATTATTTACGATGGCTTTGCTTTATTAATTTTTTATTATTTATTTTGATCTTTTAGAATTTGATTTCAAGTTCGTAACTTCTATTTTTTCTTTTTTCCTTCCTTTCTTTTTTTTCGTTTCGAATCAAAATAGAAATATAAGAGTTGAGTAAATCAAAAATTCAAAGGAGGTTCATGGCCAAGAGGAAAGACGCGCGAGTAACAGTGATTTTGGAATGTAATAGTTGTATCCGAAACGGCGTTAAGAAGGTATCAACGGGCATTTTCAGATATATTACTCAAAAAAACCGGCACAATACGCCAAATCGATTAGAATTAAGAAAATTCTGTCCATATTGTTACAAACATACGATTCATGGTGAAATAAAGAAATAGATCGAACACAATACGTCTTATCCTTTCCTTGAAAGGCTAAAAATGACATTATATAGAACATATTTCAATAAAAAAGAATCCTATTTGGGGTTAAAATGCCAATTCAGAAATAGGATTTTCGGGATAAGAAATAAACTAAACAAACAAACCATGGATAAATCCAAGCGACCTTTTCCTAAATCCAAGCGACCTTTTCCTAAATCCAAGCGATCTTTTCGTAGGCGTTTGCCCCCGATTCAATCGGGGGATCGAATTGATTATAGAAACATGAGTTTAATTAGTCGATTTATTAGCGAACAAGGAAAAATATTATCTAGACGAGTGAATAAATTGACCTTGAAACAACAACGATTAATTACTATTGCTATAAAACAAGCTCGTATTTTATCTTTGTTACCTTTTCTCAATAATGAGAAACAATTTGAAAGAACCGAGTCGACCTCTAGAACTACCGGTCTTAGACCCCGAAATAAATAGGCTTATTCTTTGTTCACTTGAATCATAATTCCAATCTGAACTCAAGCGCGGGTTGGTGTTTTGTTCGACAAATCCGAGAATCCAGATTTTATTAGCGTGTCGTAAGAAAAAAAACGAATCGGTAAAAATTTGATTGAACGCGTTCATTCATTTTTACCACATTTAGCGTAGTTTATCATATCGACTCCAACTTCCCGGAGTTCATTCTCCGGGGAACTCCGTTTAAATTATTCTCTTTCCGATCTACTTCTTTTCTGATTTCATTGGAAATCATATAAAGACAATTCCTATTTGATATAGCTATTTGGGCCAGTATTTTACGATTAAGAAGCAACTGTCTCTTGTATAGATCATGTATGAATTTACTATAACTATAAGATACTCCCCTTTCTCGAATTATTGCGTTTATCCGAGTGATCCACAAACGGCGAAAATTTCTCTTTTGCTTATCCCTATCTCGATGGGCCGAAACCAAAGCTCTTATTTTCTGTTGAGTAATAGTTCGAGTAAGTCTTGAATGAGCCCCTCGAAAGCTTGTTGCAAATAAACGAATTTTTTTTCTACGTCTCCCAGCTATATATCCGCGTTTAATTCTGGTCATTGAATAAATAAAACTTTGCCAAATAACTAATTGATTTCTTTTCTTTCAGTTATTATTTTCCCTCGTCCTGGTCTATTAATAACCAAACGAATTTTTCCAGTGTATAAAATACAAATTCCAATGGCTTTGGCTACTCTAACCTTCCCGACCACGATTTTTTCTTTAGGTATTTTACTGCGAAAAAAAATACGAAAGAAATAAGAAATTTTTTTTGCTAGGTGTCAAGTCAATAAAAAAAAAAGAAATCTAAATTAAATGGATAAAGAAATAGTGGGTTCCGTCATTTCTATGGTTAGTTCTTAAACGGTGAGGTCTTTTCTATACACCGGAGCCTTTACTTCATTTAATCAATGTTATTGGTAACTTGTATAGTTCACACCACACTCTTTGGCTCTACCCATGAATTATCCAGTACTAGGTCTTTCACAATGAGACCCACCTATACAGTAACGGTATTTAATTATCAAAGTTAGCTCGGTAGCTGACCCTCGTAGTCCGTTCTTGCCCGAGTTGGAACTTCATTTTGATGTTTTTTTTTTAACTGAAATAAGATTTTCTCCGCTTAATGGATAACAATTTGCTACCAATGGAGAATTGCTTCTCATTTTAAATTCAGGTGGTTGGATTTGCACCAATGAAAACCATAAACTTCATACCCAATAAAGGGATCCATTTTTTGATTTTTAAATAATGAATGGAGTTCTTTCTTCCATTCTATCCTATTCACCGGTACCGATCATTCATACTGGAAAGCGTTTTCTTGCTTTTTTGTGCCAGCCAGTGATCTAAACACGTCGCACATACACCCTAGTACATGTTCCTCGACGCTGAGGACATCCCCGAAGGGCGGGGGATTTCGTGACATTTCGAATTGGCTGTCTTGTATTTCTAATAAGTTGTTTAATAGTTGGCATGTTGAATCATATACATAATAGGCTGGTTTAGATTGATCCTAACCGGATGATTATGAATTTTTTCTATTTAATAGAATAGTAAACTCTGAGATATAATCTCAAATCACAGATTTTCACAAAAACAAAATCCATTTTTTTTTTCATTCAACTGCTACAAGATCAACAACTCCATAAGCTTGGGCTTCTGTTGCTGACATAAAAACGTCTCTTTCCATGTCTTCAGAGACAACCCATAACGGTTTGCCCGTCCTTTGTGCATAAACCCTTGTGAGGGTTTCGCGTAGTTTCAACAGTTCTTCCGCTTCCAGGATAAATTCTCCCGTTTGCGCCTCATAAAAAGAACTAGCAGGTTGATGGATCATTACCCTGATGATAGAAGGTTTCGCTATCTGGTGTGATGAAACGAACAGAAAAGAAAGATAAAGACTAATAGGAAAAAAGATAGAATTGAACAACCGTACGGGCATCATGTGCATTGCATACGGCTCTACAATCAAATTGACCCTTACTATCCATTCAAGACAAGAAAGATCAAAATAGAATCTATCAGTCACAGATGGTTAAATGATCAAATTGCCACCCTTCCTTTCAGAGTAGTTAAAAAATACTATGATGGCTCCGTTGCTTTCTATTTGAAAATGGATTCTTTTTTTGTCTTTGATTGAGCAATCCCAAAGTTTCTTTTTGATCTAACCAAAAAGGTAAAAATCTTGTTTTTTTTTCGCACCCTTTTTTTAGTTTTATAACAAATTGTTAAGAGCCCTTCGGTGTGAAAAAAAAAGTTTGTGACGCTGAACTGGACTCCCGATAGATAACAAAAAATCGGAAATACCTTTTATC